GATCCATCCAATTTGGTTATATCATGAACTCGAAAAACGGATCTGAATGTGACTGAAATGCACGATCTTCACAGGTATCACTTTTCACGATACCTAAACTAAACCTAAAAGGTGGAATAGCGATTTTCGAACCATTTCCTATAAGAGAATGGTTTCCATTACTTTGAGAAATGGATTCTATATCAAACTATAGCTATTGCATTAAAGAAGAAAAGAAACTAATAGAAGTCGAAGACGCGGAATGGTAGTGAATAGAGAAAAAGATTCTTCTGATTTTCTTGTTCCTGAAAATATTCTATCTATCTCCTAGACGCCGTAGAGAATTGAGAATTTTCATGTCTTTCAATTCTCGTACTCGTAATTGGAAAGTTACGGAAGGAGATCCATCATTTTGCAATGAAAACAACATAAAAAACTCTGGACAATTTCGAAATCAGACCAAGCGTCTTAATACATATGCAAAAAAATTCATTATTGGCCCACCATTGATTCCAAGATTTAGCTTTTATGAATCGCTATTGGTTTGATACGAATAATGGCAGTCGTTTCAGTATGTTAAGGATACAGATGTATCCACAATTCATTTAGAGTTACTTAATAGCCTATTTCTTATACTATATCTCTATCCCGTGAAATTCTCGAGCCGAAAGATGGATGCATATGCTGTGTTTCATTTTGCTAAATGATATCAATTAAATGGTGTATCAATTCTATAAATTGGATATAGCAATAAATAAATCAGAAAAATTCTTTTATTTTAGATAGAAGAAACATTTCTTCTATCTAAAATAAAAGAATGTACCCTTCTATCCAAATCCAATTTGCATCGATAAAATAAATCTAAATTATAGATTCCAGTAGTAGATGAATAATTGCAAATTTTTGTGTGTACGAGATTCGAATAACTTCAAAATAACTGACATTATTTTTTATTTTTCCTGATCAGAAAAATACATGAAAAAGAAAGGAGGTAGAAAAATTTTTTGATTTATGGTTAAAGAAGAAAAACAAGAAAACAGGGGTTCTGTTGAATTTCAAGTATTCAGTTTCACCAATAAGATACGGAGACTTGCTTCCCATTTGGAATTACACAAAAAAGATTTTTCATCGGAAAGAGGTCTACGAAGACTTTTGGGAAAACGTCAACGTTTGCTGGCTTATTTGGCAAAGAAAAATAGAGTACGTTATAAGAAATTAATAAGTCAGTTGGATATTCGGGAGAAGTAATTTAATCGTTCGAATTTTTTTCTTATTTTATTAGTAGTCTTATAGTAGTCTTAGATTTTGCATTTTGATGAGCCTCGTTTTGAGGAATTCATGGAATAATGAATTAAGGAAGAAAAAAGAATATGAGTCTACCGCTTACAAGTACAAGAAAAGATCTAATGATAGTCAATATGGGCCCTCACCACCCATCAATGCATGGTGTTCTTCGGCTAATCGTTACTCTCGATGGTGAAGATGTTGTTGATTGTGAACCCATATTGGGCTATTTACACAGAGGAATGGAAAAAATCGCAGAAAACAGAACTATTATACAATACTTGCCTTATGTAACACGGTGGGATTATTTAGCTACTATGTTTACAGAAGCAATAACGGTAAATGCACCAGAATTCTTGGAGAATATTCAAATACCTCAAAGAGCCAGCTATATTCGGGTAATTATGTTAGAATTGAGCCGTATAGCTTCTCACTTGTTATGGCTTGGCCCTTTTATGGCGGATCTCGGGGCACAGACTCCCTTTTTCTACATTTTTAGAGAGAGAGAATTGATATATGATCTATTTGAAGCTGCTACAGGTATGCGAATGATGCATAATTACTTTCGCATTGGAGGAGTAGCTGCGGATCTACCTTATGGGTGGATGGATAAATGTTTAGATTTCTGTGATTATTTTTTACGAGGAGTTGTTGAATATCAACAACTTATTACACAGAATCCCATTTTTTTAGAACGAGTTGAAGGAGTCGGTTTTATTAGCGGAGAAGAAGCTGTAAATTGGGGTTTATCGGGACCAATGTTACGAGCTTCTGGAATACAATGGGATCTTCGTAAAATTGATCCTTATGAGTCTTACAATCAATTCGATTGGAAAGTCCAATGGCAAAAAGAAGGAGATTCGTTAGCTCGCTATTTAGTACGAATTGGTGAAATGAAGGAATCTATAAAAATTATTCAACAGGCTGTAGAGAAAATTCCCGGGGGGCCTTATGAAAATTTAGAAGCCCGCCGCTTTAAGAAAGCAAAGAATTCGGAATGGAATGATTTTGAATATAGATTTCTTGGTAAAAAACCTTCCCCAAATTTTGAATTATCAAAGCAAGAGCTTTATGTAAGAGTAGAAGCTCCAAAAGGTGAATTAGGAATTTATCTAGTAGGAGATGACAGTCTTTTCCCCTGGAGATGGAAAATTCGTCCACCCGGTTTTATTAATTTGCAAATTCTTCCTCAGCTAGTTAAAAGAATGAAATTGGCTGATATCATGACGATATTAGGTAGTATAGATATCATTATGGGGGAAGTTGATCGTTGAAATGATAATAGAGAGGGTACAGGTAGAAACTATCGATTCTTTTTCAAAATCGGAATTATTAAAAGAAGTTTATGGACTGATATGGATTCTACCTATTTTAACCCTCCTACTGGGAATCACAATAGAAGTACTAGTAATTGTGTGGTTAGAAAGAGAAATATCCGCATCGATACAACAACGTATTGGTCCTGAATATGCCGGGCCCCTGGGACTGCTTCAAGCTATAGCAGATGGAACTAAACTAATTTTTAAAGAGGATATTCTCCCATCCCGAGGAGAAATTCCTTTATTTAGCATTGGACCCTCTATAGCAGTCATATCGGTTTTATTAAGTTTTTTAGTTATCCCTTTTGGATATCATTTTGTTTTAGCTGATCTTAGTATTGGTGTTTTTTTATGGATTGCCATTTCAAGTATTGCTCCTATTGGTCTTCTTATGGCAGGATATAGCTCAAATAATAAATATTCTTTTTCAGGCGGTCTACGAGCAGCTGCTCAATCTATTAGTTATGAAATACCATTAACTTTTTGTGTACTAGCAATATCTCTACGTGTGATTCGTTAAAAAAAGAACTTTTCTTATAAAATCCATTGAATACTTAATCTTCCTTTTCTTATTCTGTATTCAGGTTGGTAAGTTAAACTAGATAGCTATATGAGTGAAACAAAACTGTTTATTAATTTGTAGTAACAATAAAATCTCATTTCCTACGTACAAGAAAAAAGTTGAAGTAAACTTAGTAAACTCTTTACCCCAAGATTGGGATTGTTTGATTAGTCATCATATTTTGAAGCGGGCAAGAATAAAGGATTCGCGATATATAATTCCATTACTAGAATACTAGAATATTCTAAGTTATTACTAGAACTTATAACGATATAAAAGAATCCATAAAAAGTTAGTGAGGGATTAGGAACACTAAAGTACATAAAGGATTAGTAATGAGAAAATCTAAATCATTAGACATTTTTCCTCATAAAAGGAATCATAATAAGAACTTGGAATTGGTGGAAATGATCAAGTAGTACTTTCTTCGGATTCCGATCCAGAGTATATTCCCATTCACTTGTTAAGGAAATGGCTATCAAGAACGAATTAACCCTTTATTCCTTTTTTCTTTTTAAGTATCCCTTTGGAAAAGAAGAATAGGACAAAAGATATGTAATGCAATCCAAAAAAGGATCTTTATTTTTTCTTTCTTTTATCGAGATTCATACAGAATTCCTCATGAACGAAATACCCAATTCTTTCCATTTATTAATTGCTATAACGAGTATTTTATTCCAATATTAAGTTATTACCGATATTACTAAACAAGGAAAAACTGTCATTTTATTATATAAAGGATGAGATCAATTCGGAAGCGCTTTTTATTGTTTTAGCAGACGGAATTGCTTTGGTCTAATTTAGGACTTTCCAATCCATTTTATCTTACCTAATTCTATCTACGCCCAGGAGATAAGACCGAAACGAAATAATCCTTTTTTCTGATCATAGAGGAGCCGTATGAAGCTAAGGTTTCATGTACGGTTTTGGAATAGCGGTGAGAACTGTGATGTTATCATCGACTATGATTATCTAACAGTTCAAGTACGGTTGATATAGTTGAAGCACAGTCAAAATATGGTTTTTTTGGATGGAATCTTTGGCGTCAGCCTATAGGTTTTCTAGTTTTTCTAATTTCTTCGTTGGCAGAATGTGAAAGATTACCCTTTGATTTACCAGAAGCGGAGGAAGAATTAGTAGCAGGTTATCAAACCGAATATTCAGGTATTAAATATGGTTTATTTTATCTTGCTGCTTACCTAAATTTATTAGTTTCCTCCTTATTTGTAACTGTTCTCTACTTAGGCGGGTGGAATTTTTCTATTTCCTATATATCCTTTTTTGGATTTTTCCAAATGAATAAAATGGTTGGAATTTTGGAAATGATAATGGGTATCCTTATTACATTAACTAAAGCTTTTTTATTTCTCTTCATTTCTATCACAATAAGATGGACTTTACCCCGGATGAGAATGGATCAGTTATTAAATCTTGGATGGAAATTTCTTTTACCTATTTCTCTCGGCAATCTCTTATTAACAACTTCTTCTCAACTAGTTTCACTATAAATAAGATAATACAATAACAATAAGAATATCTTCAATACAAAAGTTCTCACAAACAAGAGAAAGAAACATACCTTTTTCATAGATATTTAGAATATGTTCCCTATGATAACCGGGTTCATTAGTTATGGTCAACAAACAATACGCGCCGCAAGATACATTGGTCAAGGTTTCATAATTACCTTATCCCACACAAATCGTTTACCTATAACGATTCACTACCCTTATGAAAAATCAATTACACCAGAGCGTTTCCGGGGGCGAATACACTTTGAATTTGATAAATGTATTGCTTGTGAAGTATGTGTTCGTGTATGCCCGATAGATCTACCCCTTGTGGATTGGAGATTTGAAAAGGATATTAAAAAAAAACAATTGCTTAATTATAGTATTGATTTCGGAGTTTGTATATTTTGTGGTAACTGTGTTGAATATTGTCCGACAAACTGTTTATCAATGACGGAAGAATATGAACTTTCTACTTATGATCGTCATGAATTGAATTACAATCAAATTGCTTTGAGTCGGTTACCTGTCTCCATAATGGGAGATTACACAATTCAAACAATTAGGAATTCGTCTCAAAGTAAAATAGACGAAGAAAAATCTTGGAATTCAAGAACAATTACTGATTACTAGGTACTAGGATTTTTTTGTTAAAAGAATCCAATAGTTTTTTAATAGTTTTTTACGCACTATAAAGAAAAATGAATAACTACTGCTTATTACAAATTATTCATGATTTAAAATGAGAGTAGATTTTCGTGATATGATTTCTAACTATACAATTTATATATATATAAATATAAATATCCTAATCCCTTTTTGTTTCCTTGAATCTTTTAGTTTTATTCAGTTCATGAAAAATTTTATACTATTAATTTCTTTTTATCCATAATGGATTTACCTGGACCAATACATGAGATTCTTGTGCTATTTGGGGAATTTGTTCTTCTACTAGGGGGTCTAGGAGTAGTATTACTTACCAACCCAATTTATTCTGCATTTTCGCTGGGATTAGTTCTTGTTTGTATATCTTTATTCTATTTTTTATTAAATTCCTACTTTGTAGCTGTCGCACAGCTTCTTATTTATGTGGGAGCCATAAATGTCTTGATCATATTTGCTGTAATGTTTGTAAATGGCTCCGAGTGGTCTAAAGATAAGAATTATTGGACTATTGGAGATGGGTTTACTTCACTCGTTTGTATAACTATTCCTTTTTCACTAATGACTACTATCCCAGATACGTCATGGTATGGAATTCTTTGGACTACAAGATCAAACCAAATAGTAGAACAGGGTCTCATAAATAACGTTCAACAAATTGGGATTCATTTAGCAACTGATTTTTATCTTCCGTTTGAACTCATTTCCCTAATTCTTCTAGTTTCTTTAATAGGTGCAATTACTATGGCTCGACAATAAGAAATACCTAGAACTTGGAATGAATCAAAATTCTTAGAATTTCAAATGTAAAAAAAAAATAATAACTAAAGAATAACAATTTTGATTTAGTATTTAGTAAAACACATCTACTGTTAACACAACAAATACTTTCTTTTCTCTTTTGTTGCGTAATTGTTCTATTCTAATTAATTGAATCGGTTCAATTCTCTCATATTGAAATGAATCGAGATTGATAAGGAGTTAGTTAATGATGTTTGAGCATGTACTTTTTTTGAGTGTCTATTTATTTTCGATTGGTATCTATGGATTGATCACAAGCCGAAACATGGTTAGAGCTCTAATATGTCTTGAACTTATACTGAATTCAATTAATCTAAATCTCGTAACATTTTCTGATCTATTTGATAGTCGCCAATTAAAAGGAGACATTTTCGCAATTTTTGTTATAGCCCTTGCGGCTGCTGAAGCAGCTATTGGACTATCCATTCTTTCTTCCATCCATCGTAACAGGAAATCTACTCGTATCAATCAATCGAATTTTTTGAATAATTAGACATAAAATCCTCTAAACAAATAAACAAAGACGCATATATAATAATATAATAATATGGAACATTAAGATAAAAATAAAAAAAAAAAAAGATTAAAAATAAGAAAATTGGAGTCTTCTTTTCTTATTTTTATTTGAGAATACCCATTTTTGAAGTAGGTTATTTCGGATTATTCTTTTTTACTTATTTCATTTTGCTTGAATTTTGCATTTTTGCAATTCATTGATATTACAATATTCAAATTGCAATAATTTATATTGAAAAAATGATAGCCAATTTATCGGCTAATTCGAATTAGTATGTAGAATTCGTATAATTATGAATGTTGAAGCCTTAAATTCAAGTCTCTTGGCTCTTTTCACGCTTTCTCACAAACAGATTCAGAAAGATATTACATTATTTGTTAAAGTTTGGATAAACCATTGCTTCGTCTGGTGTCTACAATACATCTAACTTATAGAGTATTAATTTTATTTTTACCAGATCGAAAATTTTTATGTTGAAAAGGAAAATTTCTAGATCCAATGTCACATTCTGTAAAAATTTATGATACATGTATAGGATGCACTCAATGTGTACGAGCTTGTCCAACAGATGTATTAGAAATGATACCTTGGGATGGATGTAAAGCCAAGCAAATAGCTTCTGCACCGAGAACCGAAGATTGTGTGGGTTGTAAGAGATGCGAATCCGCCTGCCCAACAGATTTTTTAAGTGTTCGCGTTTATTTAGGGCCTGAAACAACCCGCAGCATGGCTCTATCTTATTGATACGTTACAAAAAACTCCACTTGAATCGTCTGATTCCTCTTTACCGAAGAAGCCTGTGCTCTAAATAATCGAGCATGGGCTTTTCTGGTCAAAACGTATCTTGTCTTTATTACTTTATCATGAGTTATTTTCCTTGGTTAACAATACTTGTTGTCTTGCCGATATTTGCAGGTTCATTAATTTTCTTTTTACCTCATAAAGGAAACAAAACCGTTAGGTGGTATACTATTTCTATTTGTTTATTAGAATTCCTTCTAATGACTTATGCATTCTGTTATCATTTCCAATTAGAGGATCCCTTAATGCAATTAAGGGAGGATTCTAAATGGATAGATGTTTTTGATTTCCACTGGAGATTGGGAATCGATGGACTTTCATTAGGATCTATTTTATTGACAGGATTTATTACTACTTTAGCTACTTTAGCGGCTTGGCCAGTTACTCGGAATTCGCGATTATTCTATTTCCTTATGCTAGCAATGTATAGCGGTCAAATAGGATTATTTTCTTCACGCGACCTTTTACTTTTTTTTATCATGTGGGAGTTAGAATTAATTCCTGTTTACTTACTTTTATCCATGTGGGGGGGAAAGAGGCGTTTATATTCAGCTACCAAGTTTATTTTGTATACTGCAGGCGGTTCCATTTTTTTCTTAATCGGAGTTCTGGGTATGGGCTTATATGGTTCCAACGAACCAAGATTAGATATGGAAAGATTGATTAATCAATCATACCCCGCAACATTGGAAATACTACTTTATTTTGGCTTCCTTATTGCTTATGCTGTCAAATTGCCAATTATACCTCTACATACGTGGTTACCAGATACCCATGGGGAAGCACATTACAGTACATGTATGCTTTTAGCGGGAATACTATTAAAGATGGGAGCATATGGATTGATTCGTATCAATATGGAATTGTTACCTCATGCTCATTATCTATTTTCTCCCTGGTTGGTAATAATAGGAGCGGTGCAAATAATCTATGCAGCTTCAACCTCTCTTGGTCAACGAAATTTCAAAAAAAGAATAGCCTACTCCTCCGTATCTCACATGGGTTTCATAATTATAGGAATTGGTTCCATAACCAACATTGGACTAAATGGAGCTATTTTACAAATATTATCCCATGGATTTATCGGTGCTACACTTTTTTTCTTGGCGGGAACGGCTTGTGATAGAATGCGTCTTGTTTATCTCGAAGAACTGGGGGGGATATCTATACCAATGCCCAAAATTTTTACTATGTTTAGTAGCTTTTCAATGGCTTCTCTTGCCTTACCGGGAATGAGCGGTTTTGTTGCAGAATTAGTAGTATTTTTTGGACTAATTACTAGTCCAAAATTTATGTTAATGCCAAAAATGCTAATTACTTTTTTAATGGCAATTGGAATGATATTAACTCCTATTTATTTATTATCTATGTTACGCCAGATGTTCTATGGGTATAAGTTATTTCATGTTCCAAACGCAAATTTTGTGGATTCTGGACCACGAGAACTCTTTCTTTTAATCTGTATCTTTTTACCAGTAATAGGAATTGGTATCTATCCAGATTTTGTTCTCTCGCTATCCGTTGATAGGGTAGAGGCCCTTTTATCCAATTATTATCCTAAATAGGATTTTCTTTTTTTAACAAGTCCGCTCTATATTCCATAGTGGAAAAACCAAAAAATTCCGAAAAAAGTAAAAAAGTCTAATTAGATCTATTTCCAATTTTTGTGAACCCCTTTGAAAAGACGTTCAAAGGGGTTCACAAACCAAACAAAAATAGAAAAAAATCTTCATAAAATGAAGGTTTTATGTTATGTAATCATTTAGATGGTAATGTAAATGAACCATAACTATGTAAACCTATTCCTAAAAGATTGATACCAAAATAGCAGATCCAAATTATAAGAAATCCTATCGAAGCTACAAATGCGGAATTCGTACCCTTCCAATTTGGATTTGTTCTACTATGTAAATAAATTGCAAATATGGTCCAGGTAATAAATGCCCAAGTTTCCTTAGGATCCCAATTCCAATAGGATCCCCACGCTTCATTAGCCCACACTGCTCCACAAAGAATACCTATGGTTAAAAGGATAAACCCGAGACTAATGACACGATAACTACAAGAATCCAAACGTTCAGTTAATTGATATTTGTAATAATTTGGAAATGAAGAAAAAGAAGTGTTTTTTAAAGCACTTCTTTTTGCATAGAAATATTCAATCTCACTAAATAAAAATTTACTTAAAACATTTTCATTTTTCTTTTTAGGAAAGAAATAGAAATTCTTTTGAAATCTAATGATTAGAAGAGCGGTGGATAATAAGGATCCGCACAAAAGAGTTGCATAGCTTAGTAACATCATACTGACATGCATCATTAACCACTGAGATTGGAGAGCAGGTACTAGTATTGTAGATTGATGCATTTCAGTTAAAAGACCCGACGTGGCAAAACCTTGCATTAAAATAGTACTTGGCGTAGTTATTGTGCTTAAATCATTTTTAGAGTTCGGTATCTTAGGAATAGTATGAAGAATATACAGAGCCCATGAAAGGAAGATCAATGACTCATATAAATTACTTAATGGAAAATGTCTCGAAGAAATCCAACGAGAAATTAAGAATCCTGTTATAGAGAAAAAAGTAGCTATCATTCCTTTTTCTGACGAATCACGTAATTCCCTAAGTTCACGAACTAATAAGGTTATCAAATGAATCGTAATTACAATTGAAATGGTTGAGAAAGAGATATGAGTTAGTATATGTTCTAAAGTTACAAATAGCATAAGGAGAAGGTCCCATTACAAAATTCAAAATTTCGAATTGAATCCATTTTCTAATCTATTGTATTCTTTTTCGAGAATGCCGCCACTCGGACTCGAACCGAGATGCTTGAGCACTGCTTCCTAAGAGCAGCGTGTCTACCAATTTCACCATAGCGGCTAACTTTAAATAGTAGTTAACTTAAAAGAATAATAGTTATTTTTTGGCAAATCGTCGAGATTGGGAGAGTCCATTTGCAAAAATACTCTACTTTTGATAATAGAATCCTCATAAAAAAATAGATAGCAGGATTCTATTATCAAAAGTTCTTTTATAGGAAAATAATACTGAGGACACAATATACCGAAAGCTTTTGTTCTATATAACAGAATACCAGAGGGATTAGTTCTAAGAATATTCTACCCAGGAATTCTACATAGAAAAGTAGATTCATTAATTAATTCAAATTATTCATTCATATTAAATAAAAATAATTGGAATTTCTTTAGGATAGTCAGATTATTCCAAAACCTGCTTATCTGTTTGTTGCCCAGAAAAACCTTTTGGTTTTGGATGCTCGTTACCATTAGAAAATGATCTTGATTTTGCTAAGGAATAAGATTGTACTATGGAAAAATGAGTCTTTTTCTTCCAAATATTTTTACGAATACGCTTTTTTGACATCGAAGTACGTTTTTTTGGAACTGCCATTGAAAAAGGGAATTAGTTTTTTCTAGTTGTATGTGAAAGACATCTATTGTTGTAAATCAATCCTTCTTTCTGTTTTTTCTTAGTATTTATACTTAGATACTGAAAGATAACGAAATTTAAAATTATTTTCTACTTGATTTTGTCTAACGTGGATAAGACAAGAGTTTTTTGTGGATAAGACAAGAGTTTTTTAGCGTATTTTTCATATATATATTTAAAACTTTGTTTTAATAATATACAATATATACAAAGATATATTATATACAAAGGTTTTCTATTTAAACATTAAACAATTTATATACCAAAATTTATATATCAAATATATTCTATATATAAATATAAGGTATGGGGCATAAGCCCTCATATCATATGGGAGGATAAAAAGAAGGTAAAATTAAAATAGTTAATTAAGTTGACAAGGTATTCAAGAATTGAATTTCAGTCAAAATAAAAAAAAATTAGTCTCTTAAACAAGACATTCTAAAACTTAGATAATTCTAGTCATTAGGATTTCCTTTTTATATTTTTATATGAAGTAAGAAATATTTGAGAATTTCCTATAAATATATAATTTAAATATAGTTGAAATTCAATCAATTAGTTAGGAAACAATAGAGCTATTTCATTTTAACAGAAAGAAAAAAAAAAGAGTAGGAATAGAAAGTAAAATGATTCAATCTTTTTTTGTATTTTAATAAATATCCTTTTTTATCTAATAACTAAATAACGAAATTCTTTGATTAAAATTTTTAATTTAAGCAACTAAACCCATTCTGAATTTTTGAATATTTCAATGAGATAAATTTTCAAAAATTCAGAATTCTAGTTTTTTTTTTGAATTCCTTGAGAAAGAGATAAAAATAGGTTTGGTGAATCGGAAACAATAAATTTCAATTTTAAATTGCTATTTCTTTTCTTATGGAACATACATATCAATATGCCTGGGTAATCCCTCTTCTACCACTTCCAGTTATTATGTCAATGGGGTTTGGTCTTTTTCTTATTCCGACAGCAACAAAAAATCTTCGTCGCATATGGGCTTTTCCTAGTATTTTACTCTTAAGTATAGCTCTGGTATTCTCAGTTCACCTGTCTATTCAACAAATAAAAGGGAGTTCTATCTATCAATATCTATGGTCTTGGACAATCAATAATGATTTTTCCTTAGAATTTGGATACTTGATTGATCCCCTTACTTCTATTATGTTAATACTAATTACTACTGTAGGAATCTTGGTTCTTATTTATAGTGACGATTATATGTCTCACGATGAGGGATATTTGAGATTTTTTGTTTATATAAGTTTTTTTAATACTTCCATGTTGGGATTGGTTACTAGTTCCAATTTAATACAAATTTATTTTTTTTGGGAACTTGTGGGAATGTGTTCCTATTTATTGATAGGCTTTTGGTTTACACGACCAATTGCAGCGAGTGCTTGTCAAAAAGCTTTTGTAACTAATCGTGTAGGGGATTTTGGTCTGTTATTAGGAATTTTAGGTTTTTTTTGGATAACAGGTAGTTTAGAGTTTCGGGATTTGTTCAAAATAGCTAATAACTGGATTCCTAATAATGGGATTAATTCATTACTTACTACTTTATGTGCTTTTTTATTATTTCTTGGTGCAGTTGCAAAATCTGCACAATTCCCGCTTCACGTATGGTTACCCGATGCTATGGAAGGACCCACTCCCATTTCGGCTCTTATACACGCAGCAACTATGGTTGCTGCGGGGATTTTTCTTTTAGCTCGACTTCTTCCTCTTTTCATATCCCTACCTTTGATAATGAGTTTAATTTCTTTAGTAGGTACAATAACACTTTTCTTAGGAGCGACTTTAGCTCTTGCTCAGAGAGATATTAAAAGAAGCTTAGCCTATTCTACAATGTCTCAATTGGGTTATATGATGTTAGCTCTAGGTATAGGTTCTTATCAAGCTGCTTTATTCCATTTGATTACTCATGCTTATTCGAAAGCTTTATTGTTCTTGGGATCTGGATCCGTTATTCATTCAATGGAACCTCTTGTTGGATATTCACCAGATAAAAGTCAGAATATGGTTCTTATGGGTGGTTTAAAAAAATATGTTCCTATTACAAGAACTACTTTTTTATGCGGTACACTTTCTCTTTGTGGTATTCCACCTCTTGCTTGCTTCTGGTCCAAAGATGAAATCCTTAGTAATAGTTGGTTGTATTCACCCTTTTTTGGAATTATAGCCTCTTTTACTGCGGGATTAACTGCATTTTATATGTTTCGGATATATTTACTTACTTTTGATGGGTATTTGCGTGTTCATTTTCAAAATTACAGTAGTACTAAAGAATGTTCTTTGTATTCAATATCCTTATGGGGAAAAAGTATACCCAAAGGAGTCAATGGGGATTTTGTTTTATCAACAATGAAGAGTGGAGTTTCTTTTTTTTCACAAAATATATCTAAAATTCCTGGTAATACAAGAAATAGGATAGGATTCTTTAGTACTCCCTTTGGAGCTAAAAACACTTTTGTCTATCCTCGCGAAACCGGAAATACTATGCTATTTCCTCTTCTTATATTACTGCTTTTTACTTTGTTCATTGGATCCATAGGAATCCATTTTGATAATGGAGTAAGGGATAATGGAATATCGGAGTTAAGCATATTATCAAAGTGGCTAACCCCCTCAATAAGCTTTTTCGAAGAAAATTCCATAAATTCATATGAGTTTTTCACTAATGCAATTTCTTCTGTAAGTTTAGCTGTTTTTGGTCTATTCATAGCATATATATGCTATGGATCCTCTTATTCTTTTTTTCAAAATTTGAATTTAAAAAACTCCCTTGCAAAAGGGAATCCAAAAAAGTTCTTTTGGGATGAAGTAAAAAAAAAGATATACAGTTGGTCATATAATCGTGGTTATATAGATGTTTTCTATACTAAGGTTTTTATCCTGGGTATAAGAAGATTAGCTGAACTAACGCATTTTTTTGATAAAAGTATCATTGATGGAATTATCAATGGAGTAGGTCTTGCTGGTTTTTGTATAGGAGAAGAAATTAAATATGTGGGAGGGGGTCGAATATCATCTTATCTATTCTTTTTTTTATGTTATGTATCCTTCTTCATATTCTTTTTTCTTCCTTAATTCATTATTCCATGAATTCCTCAAAACGAGGCTCATCAAAATGCAAAATCTAAGACTACTATAAGACTACTAATAAAATAAGAAAAAAATTCGAACGATTAAATTACTTCTCCCGAATATCCAACTGACTTATTAATTTCTTATAACGTACTCTATTTTTCTTTGCCAAATAAGCCAGCAAACGTTGACGTTTTCCCAAAAGTCTTCGTAGACCTCTTTCCGATGAAAAATCTTTTTTGTGTAATTCCAAATGGGAAGCAAGTCTCCGTATCTTATTGGTGAAACTGAATACTTGAAATTCAACAGAACCCCTGTTTTCTTGTTTTTCTTCTTTAACCATAAATCAAAAAATTTTTCTACCTCCTTTCTTTTTCATGTATTTTTCTGATCAGGAAAAATAAAAAATAATGTCAGTTATTTTGAAGTTATTCGAATCTCGTACACACAAAAATTTGCAATTATTCATCTACTACTGGAATCTATAATTTAGATTTATTTTATCGATGCAAATTGGATTTGGATAGAAGGGTACATTCTTTTATTTTAGATAGAAGAAATGTTTCTTCTATCTAAAATAAAAGAATTTTTCTGATTTATTTATTGCTATATCCAATTTATAGAATTGATACACCATTTAATTGATATCATTTAGCAAAATGAAACACAGCATATGCATCCATCTTTCGGCTCGAGAATTTCACGGGATAGAGATATAGTATAAGAAATAGGCTATTAAGTAACTCTAAATGAATTGTGGATACATCTGTATCCTTAACATACTGAAACGACTGCCATTATTCGTATCAAACCAATAGCGATTCATAAAAGCTAAATCTTGGAATCAATGGTGGGCCAATAATGAATTTTTTTGCATATGTATTAAGACGCTTGGTCTGATTTCGAAATTGTCCAGAGTTTTTTATGTTGTTTTCATTGCAAAATGATGGATCTCCTTCCGTAACTTTCCAATTACGAGTACGAGAATTGAAAGACATGAAAATTCTCAATTCTCTACGGCG